CATAGCCAAGCAACTGATTCCTCCTAAGAACAGGCAAGAATTGGGATTTCCATAGGATGTAGTTTGTCTTGTCCAATTTCAAGGAAACAAGATGTGTGATCTTGGGGGTCATAAGGTGAATCGGTGAGATGGGAGATGATGTAGGTATATATGTGTTGACAGCGGGTGGAGAACAGCCTTGCATGGGTGGGAGAATAGAGGAGGAGGGTTCTATGATAAGTGTTTGAGACCTAAGACTTGGTGGAGTCATGTTCATGAACGAAAGGGAGGGATAGGGAAATGAATAGGCCTTCTGCTACGAGAGAAGAAGGCAGAGGACGATGGTGATGGCTTGGTATAGGGCAGTTCTTGGACAGGGGTCTATGGTCGAATGAGAAGTCAGAGGATTTGATGGCATACAACTAATAACACCAGTTGCTGGTATGTCTGGAGAGTATGGGTGAGAAGCTGGTTACAGTACTTTCGATGGTACTACAAGAAAGCGCTTTCTCCAGAGGTGTCTATTGAGGAGTTCTTCAATGCGCCTGTCGTTCACAGGAACTGGAAGATTGATCGAAAAGATCCAAACCTAATTAGATTTGGTCTTCTATGGAAATGTTATGATTTAGTTGCATTGAAGGGATTTTCTTTTCTTTTTCTATAGGCTCTTTCACTCTCTCCAAATCCGACCACATAGAGATCTGGTTTCCTCCTTGGTGGGATAACCGGTACCAGTTGATTGGTGTCTGCTCGGGCTTTGACACAACCTCGAGCCGGACGTGGTGTGGTTTACCTGGGGTTAGAAAGAACCTTTGGTAAACAACCCACATCTAAGAATCAATCGAAAGAGGCAAGTACACAGAGGTTGAAGCTAAGACTGAATAGTCTCAACTATAACTCAAATATTAGGACAAGAGGAATTTCACTCTTGATCCGATAAAGAAAGGAAGTTTTTCCAACTAATACGAAGATCGAGATTGAAAGCCCTCCCCTCCTTCGTTATAGGAGCAAGCAAGGAACGGCACCTTAACTAAGACAAGTCACCGCAGGTTATGCGCTTAAGAGTATATGGGTAACTGACGCGAAACGTTCCGTTTCTTGAATTATAGTACCGTTCCTTGCTTCGTCTAGTTAAAGCCGTAGTGAGATCTGACTTCGCTCCAGGAACCTTTTTCTATTACGACCAATGAGACTAGATATCATAGCATACATAGACCAACCCCTGCAGTAACCGATGACATCGATGCCGCCTTAGGTGAAGATGAACACCGCCAAAAGACTAAAACGAGCTTTTACCTGCTCGCTTTTGCACAAGCCGAGCTGGATGTGTGACCCACATCCGTGGGCAGAGTTCGCCATTTCTTAGTGCGCTAGGTAGAGCTGGAACTGGCAGTGAATGAGGATCCACTTTTTTGGGAGGGCCTCCCGGCCTGTGCTGTGATTAGGCCCCCTAAACCGCCATGTGAAACCTACGTCAAAAGTGCGTCTATAGCCCCTTCTCGAGGAAGTGTTGCTTAACCCCTTGGCCTAGCCCTGGATCAGCTAGTTCAGATGATTTGGCTTTTAAGATTCAAAAGCCTATTCGTATGCAGATGTTTTCAGGACGAAGAGATTAGGGTGCTAGTCTTTGAGGGATGTCCGCTCTTGCCGCTGCACAAGTCACTGCTGTTGTCGCCTTGTCCGCCGTTCTCTTATCCGCTTGAATAAGCTCACTCTTGGTTAGCTATGAACAAGGAGTGAAGAATCGCTAAGGCCAATCATTTCCTAGTCTCTCCTATATCCTATTGCTATTCTAGCTGGGATATTCTATCTATTAAAGCATATAGGAAGAAGAGGTAATATCGTATAAGTATAATCAACAATCATTCCTTTAGTTCCATTCGTTCGCTTTAAAGCACGAGCTGCGATAAAGAGATAGATTTTCGATCTTGTACTAATCGCCAATCTCGATTCAACTACAAGCCTGCTATTCACTCGATTGAAAGTCGGATCTTGCCTTCACTCCTAAAGGTTTAGAATCCTCACCTCAGAGCTTCACAAGAGCAATCACAGTCGAAAGAGCAAACTGATTCAACAATCGCTATTCTTTTTCACCGCTAACTACAACTAAGGCCATGAACAGCGTTCAGAGTCGATTCTGTAACAGGAAAAGTGAAGACCGCTACTGCTCTACGCCTTACTAACAGCTATACCACACTAACTCCGTCTATTGCTCCTATAGGTTCTGCAGAATCGAAACTCCCTTTAGATAGAGAAGACTAAGAAAAAGAAGACTTTCTGTCGCTCGTCCCTTCTAGCCAAGCCAAGTCAAGCTTTCCAGCAGTCAAGCCAGATGCGGATTTCATAGCTGCGCTTACTCCTTCAACCCCGAAAAGATCGGATTTGCGCTAATGCGGATTCGCGAAGAACGGATTCGATAGCGCCGTCTTCTTCCTTCGGTAAGCGGTAGCATTTTAGCTAATCGGTCTAGTCGGCGCAATCAGTACGATTCTCTTTTGATGATTCTCTTTCCTTTCACACTAAAGTACCATTTTAGCTCCTTTTCCCGACAACAGATCTCCTTTCTATGGAAGCGTCACTATCTTTGTATGCTTTCGCCGTCAGGCGTATTCCCGTTACCATTGAAACTGTGGTTAGCATTTCCAGATTTGGGAGTGTTGACTGCAGAGCAGTATGGAATGGTAAGGGCTTTTATCATGGAGCGTGTACGTCCATCAAATTTCAACTTCATTGAAATTGATCGGACATGTTTCATTAATCTTTCTATGGTGACGACGCAGATTGCATGTTTGAAAGATTAATGAAACATGGATAGAGTATCATCTCCGATATCTGCATTGGTATGCAACTGCATGGTTGGACTACTCTCGCCCCTACTCTCTAAAGCTTGCAGTAGTGCTGTTGCTCTAGTATTTCTTGCCTTAAAGGGACACACCAAGGTAGTAACGGTATGAGATTTGAGCTAGCAGGACGACAGAAGAAAGAAGTCTTCTGGCCGGGAAGGGAACTAAGCAAGAGAGAGTTGACCGTTGACAGGGCAAGACAAGACAGGCAGCTCTAGATGGAATCAAAGTCGGGAACCGTATTCGTGGACAGACCCAGCAAGGGATACTTCAATCGATTACAGATGCGAGAGTTGCAAGAGATTCCAGGAGGACGGGAAAATTGACTAATGAATTGGTAGACAGATAGATATTCCCGGGAATACAGCTCTATAGAAAAAAATTAGGTGCACCTATTAAATGCTTATTATTTCATGTATATAAGTTTCTTATAACTATGAAATAATCGAAAAGTAAACTCCTCCATTTAGAAATGGAGTTCACTCCTTATAGGATTAAGGTCCTAGCTCAACTATTCCTCTTGAATAGGAATTTGCCATTATGGAGGCTGCAGTGGATTGGCCTTAGTTAGTCTTCAATGGCTTATTAGGCCCTTGCATAGCCACCTCTTTCTTTCCCTCTTTCAATAAACCGAGATCAATAAGGACAGAGCTAATCGTAGAAGGCGGAAAGATTATACCGTTTGTGACCCGCACTCGCTTCCAGAGATAGATATGAAAGAAGGGGAACTGGGTCGTACGTACCACAAAACGAGAAGGGCGTAGCGTCCAATCCCATTGGTCGTAGTAAGTAAGCCCTCGAATCCCACACTTTAAAATAAAAGAAAGTAGCCCGCATCGAATCCTGATCACATAAAATAGTGAAAGTAGGCAGCTCTGATGGTGTGGTACCCATACTCCACCTACCCCATACCATGCCCCTACTACTAATTTCTAACAGGATTTCTCGAAAACTTAAACAGCCTTGCCTTGCGACCCGCCTACCTTCTAAGCGACCGGAGATATTGATTCCATAAACAAAGGGCATTACTCAATGTCGCTATCCGTTCGTGCTGTAACCCTTGTCGCAGCTCTATTCCTACCCCTTATCAGGCTTCTTAGTTCCACACCTCTCCCTATCGGTCGAGCTTCTTTTTGATCATAGACCACCCCGGGATCACTGCCTTGCCCCCGGATCAAAACAAATTGATATTTGTTTCTTTATGAGGAAAATCAAAGAATTTCTTATTCAAAAAGCGTACTTGGCTGGCGTGACTAGCCGAAACTGCTTGTTTGGTTGCTTGACTAGTCGCCTACCGTTTCGCACCCGCCTTCTAGAGATATGGCTACAAAACAACCATACCAGAGAGAGATATGACATAACCAACCGGAAATGCCATTTTCGCACTTGGTGATATCCGGCTATGGGAAAGGATGCTACTACTAACTTAAGCAGCCTTCCTAGGGGCTTTCATGGAAAGAGTACCAGCTTCTATTCTAAGAGAATGCACTAGACTCCCTCCACCAACTCCGACAGACGCGCCTGCTCTTTGCAAAGCTACTAACATACTTAAGAAAAGTGCGCTATTCTTCCTAAAGAAGGATTTCAAGGAAGAGAAAACACAGGATTAAGTACCTCGGATCCAAGCCTTGACTCGAAGCTTCCTATTTGACCGGGGAGATAAGTATGACTAGTAGGAAACGGGTACTAGCTCCTCCCCTGCTGGGGTCTAGCCCAACCCTACCTTGAAAAAGGCCCGTACTTCGACTTCGGTTCGGCTCGTTCTTTCATCTTCCTCGTTCGATAAAAAAAGTGGAGCGACTTTCCCATCGCACGAAGGGGGATTTGATTGAACCAATAGTGCACGCGCGAAGGGTCGGGTCGGAAGGTTGGTTTTTGAATATCCCTTTTTTCTTTTGGTAGTTCAACAAGAGAAGGCATTCCTGTTGGAGCGCTTGGATGCGTTGGCTGATGCATTGCAGTCCCTTCAACAGGGGCTGTACCACATCTGGATCAACGGGACCAATCAGGCTTTCATTTCAAACCGACCGAGAAAGCCGATCGCGTAATGCTGAAGTCATTTTTTTGCTCGATTCTACGATTTGAATTCCCTGGAATGGAACCATCCCGCTCTCGAAATATTCCAATAATAGGCAGCTCTGATGGTGTAGAACAAAGGACTCAGTCCGAGAAAGTGTTTTAGCTTTCTGGATGTAAAGATGCTCGAGATGCATTCATCCATCGCGCGGGAAGGTCAATCGGTAAGTCGAAAATACCACAACACGGGTGCGAAAGAAAGGACGTTAAGCCATCAAGAGCAGTTGCCTAGAGAGATGCTATTTCAACCGGCGTTGCTTTTCGCTGAAAGCCCTGTTATGGCTACTAGAAAAGTGTGTAGTGCGCTCTTAACCCTTTCGCGCTCCCCCCTACTTGGTTTGTTTGGTGATATCCCTGTCGTAGACAATCTCCTAGCCTACCGAAAAGGCAGAGATATTGACTAACCAACCATTCCTTTGTGGCCTATAGTCCCGTACCCTTGCTTCTTCTTAAAGAAGAGCCTTCCCTCGACTTCTTTCAAATCAGCTATTTCAGCATTGGGCTTAGCATATCTCTAGAAGGCTTAGCGGCCTCCACTAGCCATCCTGTCTTCCACTGAGTTAGATATTCAACGTACCCTGTCGTCGAACTTGCTATCGTGAATCCGAGCGTTCGGGCTTCCTTCCTAGGTGCTTTTTGATATGGATTATGCTCCTCTTCCTTTCAGTCGAGCCAACCTCCCTCTCCCTATCGGTCGAGCTTATAACATTCCTCTCCCTAACAGTAGAGCATCCTTCGTGAACCCTCTCGCTTCGCTCTTCTCTTCTCTACGACCACCGTTTAGCGTTCACTTTGAAGTTATCACTTCACCGAAACCCCTTCAAATGGATTCAAACTCCCCTACCCGCATATATACTCTTAAGCGCAAACCCTTCTACTATAACTAAGAAAGCAAGAAACGGAACGTTTCGCTAATTAGAGTACCGTTCCTTGTCCAGTACCTTAACTAAGACAAGCGCGAAACCTGCGGCTAGTTAAAGCTGCTTGCTGGCTGATATAACTATAACTAGACCGCACAACGTTCCGCTGCTTGCACTACCGCACAACTACCGCGTTCCTAGCGCATAACCTGCGGTGACTTGCTCCCGGTGAGCGGCTAGTTAAAGCTGCTTGATTCTGACTTACTTTTCTTCTTTTTATTGGACTTAGGGCTTGGGCCCTTCTTCTTAGGAGAATGACCCTCCTTTCTTCCATTACTATAGGCTGACTGTTTTTGCCCATCTCCCAGCAAATCATTCAAATCTTCACCTCTTTTACCATCTGTTTGCTTCTCCTCTTCTTGGTTACTGTTGGTATGAACTAGGGGCTGATCAACCGTAGGATTCCTGCAACTCTCCCCTTCCTTTGCCACTTGCATATCCTCCTTTACGTTGGTAACATTGGAACAGCTAGCTCCTGGAGCATCTACCACCAAAGCACTAAGGGTTGCAAAGGAGTTAGTGGATTTTGGCTTAGGACTAGTATCCTCCTGGAGAACTTCCTTCCCCTTACGGCTAGGTGTCTGCCACTTCTCTTCCTCATTTATCTGCTCCTGAGGGAATTGGTAGCATCACAAATGTGACCAAAGGGTCTTGCATTTAGCACACCTCTCAGCCACAACTCTTCTTGGGGCAGAGATACAGTGAGGACATCTCTCTCTCCAGATGTGAGAAACTGTGACTGAAAGAGCCAGCTTAGCTTCTTCACTACATTGGGGAAGGTATTTTCCTTGCAATTGCAGCTAAACCAATGGATGACCTCATTCCAAGAGTGGTGCTGGATAGAGATTCCACTTTCTAGCTTTCCGATTCTCTCTCTTGCGAAGGCACTTTTCCAACCTGTGAACCGTGCGAGCGAAAAGGGATGAGCGTGAGAGGTACTTTGTGTGGTTTGTCGTAACCGGTGGGAAAAGATAGGTAAGTCAAAGCATCAGGTCAGGTAGTAGTGAGATCTACTGTTCTGCTACTACGATCGGAGCTAGGGGCTAACGTCCAGGTAAAGTTGTGTTGTTGTGTTCCCCGGTTGGCGTATAGTAACGAAATTAGATCCCCTTACAACATGCAACATGGGAGCTACGCGCGTCAGGCCCTTGATCCTATGGAATGGGGGTGTCTCTTTGTGCTCCTGAGGTCGTAGGTTTCTTGTACATAACTAGAGATATAGTTAGGGAAGTTTAGATGAAATACTTACAACTGGGTGGGAATCAAAGCAAAGACAGAGAGGTAGGCAAGCCTAAGTTCAGGTGTCCCAGTCAAGTTGTAAGGCCTCATTAGGGCAGGCATGACGAAGCTCAGGCAGAAAACGTCGTCAGGCTTTCAATCGTTTATCGTTGGTTGGGCGATAGGCGAGCTCAAGGCTTGAATCAGAGGCTAGCTACGTGAGGTAAGCGTCTGGTAAGGGCAGAGGCGAGAGCGTGGGTGGTACGAGGCTACGGTTTGGGTTTGGTAAGGAAAGAGTGCGCATGACGAAGCAAGAGGTGTCATATAAAAGGGGTACCTTTCATTACGTTTAAGTCAAGGCCAGGCCTCTGGGCAGGTCGTACAGGTCAGAGGCTAGCTACGGGTTTGCGCATAGTTTAGTAGTGGGCTACGGGCTCAAGGCTAAACATCGAAAAGTGAATTATTTAGTTTTATATACAATTACAAGATCTTTAAGACGTCTTTGGGGCATTGTATGCTCATTTGTCGGGCTTTCCTAATCAATAGCTTTCCGCCTGAGATTCTCTTCTACGCCTTCCGTCAAGCAAGCGAGTTTTTTAAGGTAAGTGAAAGCTAATTTAAGGACAGTAGAAAGAAGGGTTTGCGCATAGTCAACATAGGGCTCCTACTTTGACGAGTGTCGTAACGTAAGGCCGGGCATTTGATGCTCCTTTTCCCGGGCGCTTACACCCTGATCTTTCTTTATTGCTTATTAGAAGCCTGACAGAAAGTGTTCTAACGAGGAGAACATAAAAGTCAAAGTCAAAGGCTAAGGCTCATTTGAAATCATGTTGTCAAGTCTCTAAGTGGTTGGCGTAAGGTTGTCCAGGTCAAGTAGTGTTCTCCGCTGGTTTAGTGCCTGCTGTTGGGCAAGTAGTTGGGCATTTCTCATCGTTGGCTAGCGCAGTGAGTTCGTCGCATGCCGAAGCCCACGGAGCGGTGGATTGAGAAGATAGGAGTTCTTAGGGTAGATTATGAGTCAGAATGACTATTGTTCTGTTTTGTGTATCTAAAGAAAAAGGGTCATTTTAGAGTAAGACTCTCTCTAGTTCTGGGGGGTCCATTAGGGTCGTTTAGATGAAATACTGACTCTGGAAGTGAGGGGGGTCGTAGAGAGAGAGGGGCGCGTGCTAGCGGCTGTCCTTCTTGTGGCGGGAACGCTTTTCTTGGTGTTTTCGCTAATGGGAGGTGTAGAGCTAGCGGGGCTACCAGAGACAACGGAAAAAGAAAGCAATAACTATCCATGATCCATCCATGGAAAGCAATTAAGACAGTCACTTTATAAAGATAATGTTATAGTTATGTTATAGTTATAAGAAGCAATAACTAACCTACCGGCAAACCTACCCGTCTCGTTTATCGTGTTATAGTAAGAATCCGTAAAGAGAATTCGCTTTTGCTGCATCTTTGAGGAGCAAGCAGCCGGTAGTAGTGCAAGAAGCCGAAGGGAACTACATAGGACAAGTCCTAACTCAAAGGCAAGTTCCTAACTAAGAAACCTAAGCGAAAAGCGCAAAAGTGGGGTCTATCTATAGTAGGCTTTGCCGCTTCACAGCTCCACAATCCCGCTTCTTTATTTATCTAAAAGAAGCTTCGCAAAGTGCACTCTCAGTCCCCTTCGTACGACAGGACCCCTGCCATTCTTTCCTCTAATTCATATATAGTTCTTTATATATGATATTTCCTGATGCTGTACTAATAGCTTAAGCTCTTGTGCGCATGAATCTTCACGACTTATGGCTGCACCTAGAACCAGATTCGAATCTGTCTCTAGCCGGAATCCTAGCCAGCGACATTCCTCTTTCTCGATTATACTCCTCAGTTTGACCAGGACCCAAACAAGGTTTTAGTTTGAGTTTTATCCGATCTCGCTTACGCTGAACCAACTAGAGAGGTTTCAAATGGGAAGGCCTAACCTATGAAGGGAAAGCTCAACCAGAAATTGAGGCGGATTCGTGACCAAACATCTCTTCTGCACCTGTGGAAATGATAGTGATTCGCTTCCTTGTTTCTTGTTTGAGGTGACTACGGAGGTTCTTCCACAAAAAGTTAGGGCTCGATCTGCTCCTTTTTCTAGTTGTGAGTGGGGGCATCAATAGCTAAATGAGCTTTCCCAAGAGCAAAGGGTCTTTTCCACCCGCTAAAGCCTACTTCGGGATCAGTTTACCAATCATAGGAGCCAACTTCAAGAGAGAGTGCAAATATAGCTACTAATGGCGGAGAGGGGCAAAAGGAGCACCCTATCCCCTATCTGCCCCTTTGTCACGTTCTGGTTTCCAAGAATAGGTTTCGTCCTATCAACTCCCTATCTTCCTGGCCTTTATGAGTTCGGCAGGAGAGGTCTCGTCCCAGCGATCAAACTCTTTGATGCCCGGATCAGTTTAGCTAGACAAAGATAGATCACAGAAACCTATTCCTTTAGTTAGGGCTGGCCTATCCGATCTGAAGAGAAAAGCTCTAAGTTTTCTCAGTATGTATGACCAAGGAGGAACGGACGATGTTGCCGCATCTGCCCTGATGACGCATGCTACTCAGGCAACTAAGGCCCGAATTGTTTTGCTGCTTGCTGGCTGGTTCCAATGAATGATTCCCATTAGTTTAGTGCAAACTCAACTGAAATTCATACTCCCCGCAAAAACTCACAAAGCTAAGAGTAGATCTACTTTCCTCTTGGAGGCGGAGCTACACACCTTGCATATATCTGGCATCTGCAGTAAAAGGTCTCCTTTTGTTGGGTTGGTGGAGACATTGGTACATCAATATCCCGATCCCTGCAACTCAAGAGCTATCCCTGGCAACAAGCGCCTTTCTCCCTTCCCCACGGAGCGGTGAGGGTCGAGTGAAACAAAGACCTATCATCTATAGATGTATATCAATGGAAGGGAAGGATTGTTGACTGTATCACGGCTAATGTCAGCCGGTTGA